TTTAAAGAGACATGCTATAAAACAGTTTATGAAACTTTTTATCTGGATGGGAATCAAGAAAATTCGAAGTTAGAAATATTAATAGATAAAAAAGATAAAGATCTCTTCTGGTTTGAAAAACCTCTTGTAACGATTCTTTTCGACTATAAACGGTGGAATCGTCCATTTCGATATATAAAAAATGATCAATTTGAGAATGCTGTAAGAAGGGAAATGTCACAATATTTTTTTTATACATGTCAAAGTGATGGAAAAGAAAGAATATCTTTTACCTATCCCCCCGGTTTGGAAACTTTTTTGGAAATGATGCAAAAAAAGATATCTCCATTCACAACAGAAAAACTCTTCTCTGATGAATTGTATAATCATTGGAATTATAACAATGAACAAAAAAAGAAAAACGTAAGTGATGAGTTTTTAAACAGAATAGAGGCTTTAGATGAGAGATCTCGCGTTATGAATACAGTTGAAAAAAGTATTAGATTGTGTACTTATGAAAGTAAAAAAGAATACCTACCTAAATTATCTGATCCTTCGTTAAGTGGTTCCTACCGTGGAAAAAGAAAAATTTATTTTTTACCTTCAATCCTAAATGAAATTTCGAAAAAAAGTGACATCGAAATCAATAAATTTATCCTTTTTATTCTTAATAATCAAGTTAGTCTTAATAATCAAGAATCGACTTGTGAAATAATTAATAGAAATTTAACAAAAATTGGTTTTTTTTTTAACTTAATTAATATTAATGAAAATGAATGTACTAGAAAATCAACATCTAATTTTCATTTTAAGAGACTTTCTTTATTTCCAGAGCAAAAGCAAGAAAAAATGAATTCAAAAAATCGAATAAAAATTTTAAAATTTTTATTGGATGCAATTATAACGGAGCCAAAAAATAAAACAATCATAAAAAATTCTACTGGAATAAAAGAAATAAGGAAACAAGTTCCTCGATGGCCATACGAATTAATTGACGATTTGGAACAACAAGAAGGAGAAAATGACGAAAATGTGGCAGAGGATCATGAGATTCGTTCACGAAAAGCCAAACGTGTACTAATTTTTACTAATAATCAAGAAGATACTAATACTTATAATAATCCCCAAGATAGAGCTAATCCTGATCCCGGAGACGAAGTGGCTTTGATACGTTATTCACAACAATCGGATTTTCGCCGAGACATAATAAAAGGCTCCATGCGAGCACAAAGACGCAAAACTGCTATTTTGAAAATGTTTCAAGCAAACGCGCATTCTCCCCTTTTTTTGGACAGAGTAGACAAATCTCTTTTTTTTTCTTTTGATATTTCTGAAGTGATAAAAAGAATGTTTCTAAATTGGATGTGGAAAAATAACGAATTCACGATTTTGGATTCGAGTTCGACAGAACAAAAAAGAAAAGAAGAAAAAAGAGACGAAAAGAAACGAGAGGAAAAAAACCGTATAGAAATAGCTGAAGCCTGGGATAGCATTCTACTTGCTCAAGTAATAAGGGGTTGTCTTTTAGTAACTCAATCGATTCTTAGAAAATATATTGTATTACCTTCATTAATAATAGGAAAGAATATTATTCGTATACTATTATTTCAATTTCCCGAATGGTCCCAGGATTTTAAGGATTGGGGTAGAGAAATGCATGTTAAATGCACCTACAATGGAGTGCAATTATCAGAAAGAGAATTTCCGAAAAACTGGTTAACAGACGGTATTCAAATAAAGATCCTATTTCCTTTTCGCTTAAAACCTTGGCATAGATCTAAGTCAAAATTCCCTCATAAAGATCCAATGAAAAAGAAAGAGAAAAAAAATGATTTTTGTTTTTTAACAGTTTTGGGAATGGAAACCGAACTACCCTTCGGTTCCCCCCGAAAACGATTTTCACCTTTTGAACCCCTCCTTAAAAAGCTTGAAAGAAAAATTCGAAAGTTGAAAAAGAATTCTTTTCTAGTTTTAACAATTTTCAAAAAAAGAATAAAATTTTTTCTTTCTTTTGAAAATTTTAGAAAAAATTCGGTTATGAACCTTCTAAAAGAAATAATAAACAAACTTCCAAAACCAAAAAGCAATCCAAATAATGAAATTGGATTTAAAGAAGTATATGAATTGGATGAAAGGCAAAAAGAAAAAGATTCAATAATCAATATCAATAATTGGATGATTCAAAAACCGTCTACCCAAACTAGATCTATGGATTGGATAAATCATTCGGTGACAGAAAAAAAAATGAAAGATCTGACTGTTAGAACAAAGACAATCATAAATCAAATAGAAAAAATTACAAAAGAAAAGAAAAAAAGCTTTAGAACCTCAGAGATAAGTATTAGTCCTAACAAAAAAAAAAGAAACTCTAATGCTAAAATAAAATGCAAATCATCAAAAAGCATTTCGAAGATATTAAAAAGAAGAAATGTGCGATTAGTCCGTAAATTCGATTTTTTTATAAAAATTTTAATTGAAAAAATATACATAGATATCTTTCTAAATATGATTAATATTCCGAAAATCAATACACAACCTTTTCTTGAATCAAGAACAAAATTTCATTATAATAATAAACATATTTCCAATAATGAAGAAAATACCCCCACAATTTATAAAGATAAAAAAAAAAAAATTCACCTTATAAAAGAATTATTTAAGAATAGGAATATTAGTTTTTTTAAAAATAATTCACAGATTTTTTGTGACATATCTTCCTTGTCACAAGCATATGTGTTTTATAAATTATCACAAATCCAAGTTATTGCCTTACATAAGTTAAAATCTTCTCTTAAATATCACGGGGCATACCCTTTTCTTAAAAATGAAATAAAAGATTATTTTGAAGTTCAAGGGTTATTTTATTCCGACTTCAAAGATACAAAATTGAAAAATTCTGCAATGAATCAATGGAAAAATTGGTTAAGGAATCATTATCAATATAAATATGACTTCTATCAGATTAAATGGCCTAGATTAATACCACAAAAATGGCGAAATAGAATTAATCAAGTCTGTATGGTTCAAAATAAAGATTTAAACAAATGGAATTTATATGAAAAAGACCAATTAATTCATTACAAAAAAAAAAAAAATGATAAAAAACAATATAGATATGATCTTTTATCATATAAGTCTATTAATTATGAGGATAAGAAAGGCTCATCTAGCTATAAATTTCCACTAGAAGTAAATAAGATTTCATATAATTACAATAGAGAGAAAAGAAAATTATTTGATATGTTAGGGCATATCCCTATCAAGAATTATCTAGCAGAACATAATATCATCAATAGGGAAAAAAAACCGCATAGAAAATATTTTGATTGGAGAATTCTCTCTTTTTGTCCTAAAAAGAAAGTCGATATTGAGTCTTGGATCGATAGTGGAACCCGCTCTAAGATAAATATTAAGACTAAAAAATATCAAACAATTGATAGAATTGATAATAAAGATCTTTTTTTTCTTACCATTCCCCAAGCTCAAGAAGTCAATTCATCCAATCAAAAGGTTTTTTTTGATTGGATGGAAATGAATGAAAAAATAATAAATCATCCCATATCGAATTTTGAACTTTGGTTCTTTCAAAAATTTTGGATACTTTGCAAGGCATATAAAAAAAAACCATGGGTAATACCAATCAAATTACTTCTTTTCAATTTTAATGGAAATAAAGATGTTAGTGAAAATCAAAAAATCAATAGAAAGAAAAATGGTGATCCTTTGATATCTCGATCATCGAATGAAAAAAAATCTATTGAATTAGAGAATCAAAAACACGAACAAAAAGAATCCGAGGAACAAGTAGATCTTGAATCAGTTCTTGCAAATCAAGAAAAAGATCTTGAAGAAGATTATGCGGAATCAAACACAAACATGAAAAAACGTAAAAAGAAAAAGAAATACAAAAGCAATACGGAAGCAGAACTTGATTTCTTCCTAAAAAGGTATTTACGTTTTCACTTAAGATGGGATGATTCTTTAAATCAAAAAATAATCAATAATATCAAAGTATATTGTCTCCTGCTTAGACTCACAAATCCACGAGAAATAATGATATCCTCTATTCAACGTGGAGAAATAAGTCTGGATATTCTGATGATTCATAAAGATTTAACTCTTACCCAATTGATGAAAAAGGGAATATTGCTTATTGAACCAATTCGTCTGTCAGTAAAAAATGATGGACAATTTATTATGTATCAAACCATAAGTATTTTATTACTTCATAAGAGTAAACAAGAAATTAATCAAAGATGCAGAGATAAAAGCTATATTGAAAAAAAGAATTTAACCGAATCTATTGAAAGACATCGAAGTCTAACTATAAATAGAGATACAAATCATTATGATTTAGTTGTTCCTGAAAATCTTTTATCCCCTAAACGTCGTAGAGAATTGAGAATTCGAATTTTTTTGAATTCAAAAAAGAGAAATGCTATTCATATAAATACAGAAATTTTCAACAGCAATAACATAAAAAAGGGTATTCCCATTTTTGATAAAAGTAAAGATTTTGATAGAGATAAAAAGAAACTAATTAAATTAAAGCTTTTTCTTTGGCCTAATTATCGACTAGAAGATTTAGCTTGTATGAATCGCTATTGGTTTGATACCAATAATGGAAGTCGGTTCAGTATGGTAAGGATACATATATATCCCCGCGATTAAAAATTCGATAAAGGTGCATTTTGCGTATATCCCACAATATGTCTGATCTAATATTAATATATGAAAACAAAGGGGTGGACACGTGTATTGTTTTAATTCCATATTGCATTCTGATATCTGAAATTCAATCATGTATCAACCAATGAATCAATGGATTTTTTTTACGTTTTTTAGGTATAAATTTTTCTGTAAGCGAAGAAAAAGACCATCCTTTCGGATCTCTAACCGAATAATAAAATGAATTGATTAATGATCAATTTTAGTTAACAAAATTAGGAATTTTTAACGAAGTGAAGATTCTTGGTGTATACCAAATTGAAATGACTTGATATTATTATTTATTATTACTGATCAATAAAAATATCTTACAAAAAAAAGGGAGGGATTTTATGGTAAAAAATACATTCATCTCGCTTATTTCACAAGAAGAAAAAGAAGAAAACAGGGGATCCGTTGAATTTCAAATAGTAGGTTTCACTAATAAGATACGAAGACTTACTTCGCATTTGGAATTGCATAGAAAAGACTATTTATCCCAGAGAGGTTTACGGAAAATTCTAGGAAAACGCCAACGACTCTTGTCTTATTTGGCAAAGAAAAATCGAGTGCGTTATAAAGAATTAATTAGCCAGTTGGATATTCGGGACTCAAAAACTCGTTAATTTGAAGAGTCTTTAGAGTCTTTTTTGAATTAGTTGATTTAGTAGATCTTGAATTTTGATGAACTTCTTTTCAGGAATTCATGGAAGAATGAATCGAGGAAAACTCCTATGAATGTACCATCTACAAGAAAAAACCTTATGATAGTCAATATGGGGCCCCACCACCCATCAATGCATGGTGTTCTTCGACTCATCGTTACTCTAGACGGCGAAGATGTTATTGACTGTGAACCAATATTAGGTTATTTACACAGAGGAATGGAAAAAATTGCAGAAAACCGAACAATTATACAATATTTGCCCTATGTAACACGTTGGGATTATTTAGCTACTATGTTTACAGAAGCAATAACAGTAAATGGGCCAGAACAATTGGGGAATATTCAAGTCCCTAAGAGAGCCCGTTATATCAGAATAATTATGTTAGAGTTGAGTCGTATAGCTTCTCATCTCTTATGGCTTGGCCCTTTTATGGCAGATATCGGTGCACAGACTCCTTTCTTTTATATTTTTAGAGAAAGAGAATTAGTATATGATTTATTCGAAGCTGCCACAGGTATGAGAATGATGCATAATTATTTTCGTATCGGAGGAGTAGCAGCTGATCTACCTTATGGCTGGATAGATAAATGTTTGGATTTCTGTGATTATTTTTTAAAAGAAGTTTCAGAATACCAAAAACTTATTACGCGAAATCCTATTTTTTTAGAACGGGTTGAAGGAGTAGGTATTGTTGGTGCAGAAGAAGCAATAAATTGGGGTTTATCAGGACCAATGCTACGAGCTTCCGCCGTACAATGGGATCTTCGTAAAATTGATCATTATGAGTGTTACAACGAATTTGATTGGGAAGTGCAGTGGCAAAAAGAGGGAGATTCATTAGCTCGTTATTTAGTCCGAATTGGTGAAATGAGGGAATCCATAAAAATAATTCAGCAGGCTTTGGAAGGAATTCCGGGAGGGCCCTATGAAAATTTAGAAACCCGATGTTTTGATATAGAAAGGGATCCAGAATGGAATGAGTTTGAATATCGATTCATTAGTAAAAAAACTTCTCCTACTTTTGAATTGCCGAAACAAGAACTTTATGTGAGAGTCGAAGCCCCAAAAGGAGAATTGGGAATTTTTTTGATAGGGGATCAGAGCGCCTTTCCTTGGAGATGGAAAATCCGTCCGCCGGGTTTTATCAATTTGCAAATTCTTCCTGAATTAGTTAAAAGAATGAAATTGGCTGATATTATGACAATACTAGGTAGCATAGATATCATTATGGGAGAAGTTGATCGTTGAAATGATAATTGATCCACCAGAAGTACAAGCTATAAATTCTTTTTCCGGATTTGAATTCTTAAACCAGGTCTATGTAATTCTAGGGATACTTGTCCCTATTTTTATTCTTGTATTGGGAATTACAATAGGCATACTAGTAATTGTGTGGTTAGAAAGAGAAATATCCGCAGGAATACAACAACGTATTGGACCTGAATATGCCGGTCCTTTGGGAGTTCTTCAAGCTCTAGCAGATGGGACAAAACTACTTTTCAAAGAGAATCTTTTTCCATCCAGAGGAGATACTCGTTTATTCAGTATCGGACCATCCCTAGCAGTCATATCAACTCTATTAAGCTATTTGGTAATTCCTTTTGCCTATCACCTTGTTTTAGCTGATTTAAATATCGGCGTTTTTTTATGGATTGCCATTTCAAGTATTGCTCCTATTGGACTTCTTATGTCCGGATATGGTTCAAATAATAAGTATTCCTTTTTAGGTGGTCTACGAGCTGCTGCTCAATCCATTAGTTATGAAATCCCATTAACTCTCTGTGTATTATCCATATCTCTACGTGTGATTCGTTAAAACATAAACCCTATTCCTTTCTTTTTAGGAAGAAAGTGAAATGAATAGATATCTTCATTTTTTTTATTCATCATTTTGGCTGATGCACTAAATTTGATAGTTCTATGAGTGAAAGAAAACTGCTTCTAAATTTGCAGTAAAAAAAATTGAGCCTCATTTCCTATGTACAAGAGTAAAGAACAAAAATAAGAAGACGAAGACGTTTGCCCCAAGATTGGTTGATTAGTCATCCTGTCTTGAAGCGGGTTCAAAAAATCGACCTTATTAAGATTAAGTTTTCACTATCATTTATATGCATTACTATAATGCTAACGGGTGATTAAGCAAAAATGCGTGGATGGTCAGGAACACCAAGATATACAAAGGATTCGTAATAGAGATTATTTAAATAATCAATTATCAAAAGGGGATTTCTGTATAATAGAAATAAAATAAAAAAAGAATATTAATTGGGACTTTAAGTTAGTAGAAACGATCAGGCAGTACTTCCCATGATTCCGACCCAGAGTATGCCTCTATCCACTGATTAAAGAAATGACTATCAGGAACGAAAAAAACCTCCCCCCCTTTTTTAACCTCCCTTCTCTGTTTTTTGTACAAAGAAGCATAGGAACGAAAAAAAGAATCTAATTGCAATAAAAAAAAATTGCAATAGAAAAAAAAAAGAGATCTTTTTGATTCTTTCTTATATCCATATTTAATCCATATTAGAGAAATTGAATTCATCTCATAATCCATTAACTAATGTAATGTATAATTTTTTTCGTAATCAAAAATTATAGATTGAAATTTCTATTGTTATTTCTACAAGGAGTATTTTATTGAAGGATTTAAGTTATTACTCAAGAAAGAAGAATTTGAATTCTTAAAGGATGAGATCAATTCAGAAGTACTTTAGTTAGTATTATAACAGACAGAATTTCATTGGTCAAATTTTGGAACGGTTCAATCCATTTGGATTCTATTTATCCTACAAATATATCAAGATCAAAGAATATGATCCGGTCCTTAGATTTCTTTATGGCCTTCGAGGAGCCGTATGAGGTGAAAATCTCACGTACGGTTCTGTAATAGCGATGGGAACAGTCATGTTATCACCGACTATGATTATCTAACAGTTCAAGTACAGTTGATATAGTTGAGGCACAATCAAAATATAGTTTTTGGGGATGGAATTTGTGGCGTCAACCTATAGGGTTTATCATTTTTTTAATTTCTTCTCTAGCGGAATGTGAGAGATTACCTTTTGACTTACCGGAAGCCGAAGAAGAATTAGTGGCGGGTTATCAAACTGAATATTCGGGTATAAAATTTGGTTTATTTTATGTTGCTTCCTATCTAAATTTATTAGTTTCTTCACTATTTGTAACAGTTCTTTACTTGGGCGGTTGGAATATCCCTATTCCGTACATATTCGTTTCTGCATTTTTTGAAATAAATAAAATAGGTGGAGTCTTTGCAACAGCAATTGGTATTTTTATTACGTTGGTTAAAACTTATTTGTTTTTGTTCATTCCGATCACAACAAGATGGACTTTACCTAGACTAAGAATGGACCAACTATTAAATCTTGGGTGGAAATTTCTTTTGCCGATTTCTCTCGGTAATCTATTATTAACAACCTCTTCCCAACTCTTTTCACTCTAAAAGATAAAAGAATATTCTTTTAGAATAGTCTATATTCACAATTTGTCTCAAACAAGAGAAAGAAACAAACATAAATTTATTCATAGATATTTACGATATGTTCCCTATGGTAACCGGATTCATGAATTATGGTCAACAAACCATACGGGCTGCAAGGTACATCGGTCAAAGTTTCATGATTACCTTATCCCATGCAAATCGTTTACCTGTAACTATACAATATCCTTATGAAAAATTAATTACATCAGAGCGTTCCCGCGGTCGAATCCATTTTGAATTTGATAAATGCATTGCTTGTGAAGTATGTGTTCGCGTATGCCCTATAGATCTACCTGTTGTTGATTGGAAATTAGAAACTGACATTCGAAAGAAACGATTATTTAATTACAGTATTGATTTTGGAGTCTGTATATTTTGTGGGAACTGCGTTGAGTATTGTCCAACAAATTGTTTATCAATGACTGAAGAATATGAGCTTTCTACTTATAATCGTCACGAATTAAATTATAATCAAATTTCTTTAGGTCGTTTACCAATGTCAGTAATTGACGATTATACAATCCGAACAATTTCAAATTCACCTCAAACAAAAAATAAGTAAACTTCTTGATTGATTCAAATTTACAATTACTAAACCAAGATTCAGTTTTGATCTAAAAGGGTGTAATGAACCGGGGTTTCTTTCATTTTGCTGCTTGGTCAATAACTAAAAAAACTACAAATTCCAACTAGGTTGATTCGCATCACAGATTAATTTGAATTGAAAATCTATTAATATATTCGTAATTCTATTCATCAAAATAATTTTGAAATTCAAATTTTGATTTTGAATGTCCAATTATCCCTTTTCAAAAAAGAAAAAGATTAGTCCTGTCCTATAGCTTACCTAGGGTAATTTACCCACCTAGGATTTAATTAGGAACCTATTAAAAAAAGTTTTTCCTGGTCGGTCTCAAGAAGGTCATGAAAATTCAATTTTTTATCTCTTATTTTACGTACAATACAATGGATTTGCCTGGGCCAATACATGATTTTCTTTTAGTTTTTCTCGGATTAGGTCTTATATTAGGAGGTCTAGGAGTGGTATTACTTACCAACCCCATTTTTTCTGCCTTTTCATTGGGATTGGTTCTTGTTTGTATATCTTTATTTTATATTTTATCAAATTCTCATTTTGTAGCTGCCGCACAGCTTCTTATTTATGTGGGAGCTATAAATGTTTTAATTCTATTTGCTGTGATGTTTATGAATGGTTCAGAGTATTCCAAAGATTTGAATCTTTGGACTGTTGGGGATGGGGTTACTTCCTTAGTTTGTACAAGTGTTTTTCTTTCATTAATTACTATTATTCCAGATACATCATGGTATGGGATTATTTGGACTACAAAAACAAACCAGATTATAGAACAAGATTTGATAAGTAATGGTCAACAAATTGGAATTCATTTGTCAACAGATTTTTTTCTTCCATTTGAATTCATTTCACTAGTTCTTTTAGTTGCTTTGATAGGTTCAATTGCCGTGGCTCGTCAGTAATAAATCTTTAGAATTAAGAATTAGCAATTGCAATCGAAATTCAACTTTATTTTATGTTATCCTATCTGTTTTTCTTCAATTCTATTTAAAGATTGTTTATATAGAATATAGAATTTTTTTTGATCTAGTCCAAACATATTTGTTTTTTCTGTACTTGTGATATTCTTATTCTAGTCAACCCAATCTCTTGATGTTGAATTCTTGTTCATATTGAAGTAAATTGAAATTGATAAGGAGTTGAGCGATGATGCTCGAATATGTCCTTGTTTTGAGTGCTTATTTATTTTCTATCGGTTTATATGGATTAATCACGAGTCGAAATATGGTTAGAGCCCTTATGTGTCTTGAACTTATACTGAATGCAGTTAATATCAATTTTGTAACATTTTCTGATTTTTTTGATAGTCGTCAATTAAAAGGAAATATTTTTTCAATTTTTGTTATAGCTATCGCAGCCGCTGAAGCAGCTATTGGACCGGCTATTGTTTCGTCAATTTATCGTAATAGAAAATCAACCCGTATCAATCAATCAAATTTGTTGAATAAGTAGTATTCATCATATAAAATAGAATATTTATCAATTCGAATTGGTATATATGATACATAACGTATCTGATCATGTTTGCGAAAAGGCGAAGAAATAAAAGTAGCTTGGTTCTATTTCATGAGTCGATCCAGAAATCCAGAATTAAATAGAAAATTTCTGGTAAATCATTGATTCATCTGGTGCCTAAATATATGATTAATTTCAAAATTTACTAGATCGAAAATTTATGACGTTCAAAAAATTTTATAGATCCAATGTCACATTCAGTAAAGATTTATGATACATGTATAGGGTGTACTCAATGTGTACGAGCCTGCCCCACGGATGTATTAGAAATGATACCTTGGGACGGATGTAAAGCTAAGCAAATTGCTTCCGCTCCAAGAACAGAGGACTGCGTTGGTTGTAAGAGATGTGAATCTGCCTGTCCAACAGATTTTTTAAGTGTTCGAGTTTATTTATGGCATGAAACAACCCGAAGCATGGGTCTAGCTTATTGATACTTTCCAGAAAAACCCACTTGAATACATTTGATTTTTTGTTTACCGAAAAAAGCCTGTGCTCAAAAACAAAAATATATATTTAGTTTTTTTGAGTACGGGTTTTTCTGGTCCAAGTGTATCTTGTCTTTACTACGAATTCTTTTCCTTGGTTAACAATATTTGTAGTTTTACCAATATTCGCGGGTTCTTTAATTTTCTTCTTCCCTCATAAGGGAAATAAGGTCATTAGGTGGTATACAATATGTATATGCGTTTTAGAACTTCTTTTAATGACCTATACATTCTCTTATTATTTCCAATTGGACGATCCATTAATCCAATTAAGAGAGTATTATAAATGGATCAATTTTTTTGATTTTTACTGGAGATTGGGAATAGATGGGCTTTCTCTAGGACCCATTTTTTTGACAGGATTTATCACCACTTTAGCTACTTTAGCGGCTCGGCCAGTTACTCGGGATTCCCGATTATTCCATTTTCTAATGTTAGCAATGTATAGTGGTCAAATAGGATTATTTTCTTCTCAAGATCTTCTACTTTTTTTCATCATGTGGGAGTTAGAATTAATTCCCGTTTATCTACTTCTATCCATGTGGGGGGGAAAGAAACGTCTTTATTCAGCTACAAAATTTATTTTGTATACTGCAGGAAGTTCTGTTTTTTTATTAATAGGAGCTTTGGGTATCGCCTTATATGGTTCCAATGAACCAACATTCAATTTTGAAACATTAGCGAATCAATCATATCCTGTGGCTATGGAAATACTATTCTATATTGGATTTCTTATTGCTTTTGCTGTCAAATCGCCGATTATACCCTTACATACATGGTTACCGGATACCCATGGAGAAGCACATTATAGTACTTGTATGCTTCTAGCTGGAATCTTATTAAAAATGGGAGCATATGGATTGGTTCGAATCAATATGGAATTATTACCCCATGCTCATTCTATATTTTCTCCCTGGTTGATAATAGTAGGCGCAATACAAATAATCTACGCAGCTTCAACATCTCCTAGTCAACGAAATTTAAAAAAAAGAATAGCCTATTCCTCTGTATCCCATATGGGTTTCATAATTATAGGAATTTGCTCTATAAACGATATGGGACTTAATGGAGCCGTTTTACAAATAATATCACATGGATTTATTGGCGCTGGACTTTTTTTCTTAGCCGGAACAAGTTATGATAGAATACGGCTTGTTTATCTTGATGAAATGGGCGGAATGGCTACTCCAATGCCAAAAATATTCACTATGTTCAGTATCTTATCACTAGCCTCCCTCGCATTACCGGGTATGAGCGGTTTTTTTGCGGAATTGATAGTCTTTTTTGGACTAATTACTGGCCAAAAATATTTTTTGATGTCAAAAATCCTAATTACTTTTGGAATGGCAGTTGGAATGATATTAACCCCTATTTATTTATTATCTATGTTACGTCAGATGTTTTATGGATACAAATTGTTTAATGCCCCAAACTCTTATTTTTTTGATTCTGGACCACGAGAGTTATTTCTTTCGATCTCTATCCTTCTGCCTGTAATAGGTATTGGTATTTATCCAGATTTTGTTTTTTCATTATCAGTTGACAAGGTCGAAGCTATTCTATCTAATTTTTTTTTATAGGTAATTGAAAATTCAAATTTTGATAAATAAAAATAGAATTTTGATAAATAAAAATATAAATAAAACAAAAATCAAAAAGCAATCCTATGATTCGGATTTTCAAAAATTGTCAATTGTTATACAATGAATAAAAAACTTCTTTTCATTTTCATTTCTTAAGTTAAAAAAACAAAAGGAACAAAAGATTTTTGCCATTTCTGAGAACTTTTTGAATCACTACATTACTTGATTCAAAAAGTTCTCAAGAGCTTACCTGAAGCTTCTTCTATAATACGCTATACTGTCCTAAGCTTGTATTCGTCAGTTCTCTTTCTTCACTTCAATTAGATGTTAATGTAAATAAACCATAACTATGCAGCCCTATTCCTAATAAATTTACTCCAAAATAGCATATCCAAATTATAAGAAAACCAATAGAAGCGACAATTGCAGAGTGAAAACCTTCCCAATTTTGCGTTGTTCGAGTATGGAAATAAATCGCGAAAGTGATCCAACTAATAAATGCCCAAGTTTCCTTTGGGTCCCAATTCCAATAGGATCCCCATGCTTCATTAGCCCAGACTGCTCCCGAAAGAATACCTATGGTTAAAAAGATAAACCCTATACTAATAATACGATAACTCCAATGATCTAACTGTTGAATTAATTGAAACCTGTAATAATTTCTATAAGAAAGAAAAAAAGGATTTCTTAAAACATTACGTCTTTGCGTCATGTATTGGATTTCACCAAAAGAAAATGAATCATGTAATAAATTATTTCTGTTAGCAACAATTCTTAGGACTTTTCGAAGTGAAATTACTAGAAGTGCTACTGATAATAATGATCCACATAAGAGAGCTGCATAGCCCAATATCATCATACTTACGTGCATCATTAACCACTGGGATTGAAGAGCAGGTACTAAGATTTTGGATTGATGCGTGTCAGTTAAAAGACCTGAAGTAGCAAATCCTTGGGTAAAAAAAGCACTTGGCGCGGTTATTGTGCTTAAAAAATTTTTATGTTCTTTAAAATATGGAACCATATGAATAATGGAGAAACACCATGAAAGAAAGATTAATGATTCATATAAATTACTTAATGGTAAATGCCCCGAATAAATCCACCGAGTAACTAATAATCCTGTAATACAGAAAAAAAGAGCTATCATGCCCTTTTCTGATGAATCGTAGAGTTCATTGCCTAATAAGGTTATCAAATGAATTGTAATTACAATTGAAACAATCGAAAAAGATATATGAGTTAATATATGTTCTAAAGTCGAAAATATCATAAAAATAAATAAAAAGGGGGGGGGTTATACAGAATATGGAGGAATTGAATTCATTATAGCATTTAATGTCTTCTTTTTGTTTTTGAAAATATTTAAAGAAAAAATATTATGCCGCCACTCGGACTCGAACCGAGATGCTTTAGCACTGCTTCCTAAGAGCAGCGTGTCTACCGATTTCACCATAGCGGCTTTCTAGAAATTATAATAACTAATTTTTATTCAATCGTCGAGCTTGAAGGAGTCAATTCAATACAATATTTTTACAATATTTTTAAGATTAAGAAAGATTCCAATTTATATTAATGAATAAGTTTATATTTTATATTCTATTTTAGAATAAGTAAATAAGTCAATTTAAGTAAATAGGAATTTGAACCTCACCATAATAATTTTTATTATTTTTTAGTATATGAATTGTAAATAAATAATTTTGACTTCAACCCGTGGAAGAGCTAAAAAAATTCTTTTCGTATTTTATTTCTTGAGTTTTATGAATCTCAAAATTGTATTTTTTTGTTTTCATTGATAAAATGCAATTTGTTTATGGATTACAACCTCAATAGTCCATTCAAGCGATTTATGGAAATATTTTATTGTATTAAATATTTAAATATTTAGGGTTCCATTGTGAAAGAATTTGTCTTAGGATTTAGAAAGGTATTGATCTGGGCATATTATATAACAGAACAAAAAAATTTCGAGTTCTGTCCCGTACTAAAAATTATTTTGAAAATCTTGTCTAATTTAATTTGAATATATCCTTGACCGATTTTCCAGATCAAATATATGAATGATCTATTTTAGATTATTAAAATTGACATATTTTTTTTTTTTATCTTCCTAAAATGAAATTCTTTTTTATATACTTAAAAAGTGGAAGGTGCTTTTTATTTCTATTTAATTAATGTTTAATTAATTGGATTGAAAACAACAAAAAGTCTTCTAGTTGATTTAATCAAGTATTTTGAATGAGTTATTTTTTTGACTCAAGATCTTTGATCTGCTCTTTATTTACTTTATTTATTAGTATAAATAGAAGAAGACAAAACTTATTCAAAAAAAAGGTATTAATATTTAATATTGTCATTGTGATAAGCATGTCGATGGGAGAAATAGGAATCTCCATCCTCGAAAACTATCCTAAAAAAAGAAAGGTGAAACCTTGTGTCTTCTCTGTATTCTTTTTTTTTGTAAACAAAAAGAATACAGAGAAGAATGGAACTCTTTTCAATATTTTGTATTAGAAATGGATATTCTAAATGATAAACAAAATTAGACCTTTTCTCATGAAAAGACGAGTCAGATTATTCCAACGTTTGGCTTTTTATTTCTTGCACAAAAAAACTTTTGGAATTAGCAGTAGAAAGAGATTTCGCTAAGTAAAAAGCTTTTAACGCTGGCCAATAACCCTTTCTTTTCCAAAGATTTTTTTCGAATATGCTTTTTTGATATATTTGATATAGAAATACGTTTTTTTGAACTGCCATTCAAAAATGTTAAAAATGCTAAATAAGGTTAGTTATTGTTATAGTTGGATGTGAAAGACATTTACATTTATTGTTTAAAAAAAATCGTTCTTTACTTCTTTACGATTTATTATCTATTTATTCTAAGATCTATTTATTCTAAGAGGACTTTTTCATTTTTTTTTTTTTCATTTCCGTAAAAATGAATTTATCCTTGTGTATATATAATATATAGATAAATTCTTTCAATCCATAATAATGGAGATTTTCATTTTTCCGAGTAAATATTTTTTTCATTAGTATTTAGTATTTTGTTCATATCATTTGACCAATTCAAATTTATTGACTTGAATATGTAATAGATTTTTGAAAAATTCAGAATCGGAATAAGTAAGAATAGAAAGTTAGATTTCCGTTTTGCGTATTTATTATTATTATTAGTATTTTTAAGTATTTTTATTGACTGACTTTTAAAAAAAAAAAGAGATTAAGAACTGATCAATCAGAAACAAGAAAAATTCATTATTAATTAAAAAGAATACGATTTTTTATGCAACATATATATCACTATTCATGGATCATACCTTTTGTTACACTTCCAGTACCTATTTTAATAGGGGCGGGACTTCTACTTTTTCCGGCAACAACAAAAAAACTTCGTCGTATGTGGGCTTTTCCGAGTGTTTTATTGTTAAGTATAGTTATGCTTTTTTCAACTGTTCTGTCTATTCAGCAAATAAATAGCAGTTCCATTTATCAATATGTGTGGTCTTGGACCATCAATAATGATTTTTCTTTAGAATTCGGACATTTGATTGATCCACTTTCTTCAATTTTGTTAATATTAATTACTACAGTTGGAGTTATAGTTCTTATTTATAGCGATAATTATATGTCTCATGATCAAAGTTATTTGAGATTTTTTGTTTATATGAGTTTTTTTAATACTTCAATGTTGGGATTAGTTACCAGTTCTAATTTGATACAAATTTATGTCTTTTGGGAATTAGTTGGAATGTGTTCTTATTTATTAATAGGTTTTTGGTTTACACGACCTCTTGCGTCGAACGCTTGTCAAAAAGCCTTTGTAACTAATCGTGTAGGGGATTTTGGTTTATTATTGGGAATTTTAGGGCTTTATTGGATAACCGGCAGTTTCGAATTTCGCGATTTGGAACAAATCGCCAATAACTTGATTTATAAAAATGAGGTTCATTTTTTATTTCTTACTTTATGTTCCTTCCTATTGTTTTCTGGCGCAATTGCTAAATCGGCACAATTCCCCCTTCATGTATGGCTACCGGATGCCATGGAGGGGCCTACTCCTATTTCGGCTTTGATACATGCAGCCACCATGGTAGCTGCGGGAATTTTTCTTGTAGCTCGACTTCTTCCTCTTTTTGTAGTCATACCTTACATAATGAACCTAATAGCTTTGATAGGTATAATAACAGTACTATTAGGGGCTACTTTAGCTCTTGCTCAAAAAGATATTAAGAGAAGTTTAGCCTATTCTACAATGTCTCAACTGGGTTATATGATGTTAGCTCTAGGTATGGGATCTTATCGAACTGCTTTATTTCATTTGATTACTCATGCCTATTCAAAAGCATTGTTATTTTTAGGATCTGGATCTATTATTCATTCAATGGAAGCTATTGTTGGTTATTCTCCTGATAAGAGTCAAAATATGGTTTTTATGGGTGGTTTAAGAAAGCATGTTC